GGAAGTCAATATTCTCGCATTTATTGCTACTGCACTGTTCATTCTAGTTCCTACTGCTTTTTTACTTATTATCTACGTAAAAACAGTCAGTCAAAATGATTAATTTGAATCTGAATTATTAGTTCTTATCAATCCTTTTTTCAATGATTGAAGAAATGAAAGAAAGGGATTAAAAGAAAATTCCAAGTCTTAAATGAAATGATCTGGTTGGAATCATAAAATGTGGTAGAAAGGACTATATATAGTCCTTTCTACCACACTTTAGAGTATTTTATATTATCTAATATTGTATACAATGATATTATCATATAAAGTTGTATTGTATACAGATATAGACTTTATCTAAATGGAGGGTTTATATAGATCAATTTACAATATGTATGTATATGATGTATTAGATGTACATCTAATCTAAATAGTAGACTAGTACATCGAAATAGCAGTCTAATTCTATTTCTTTTTTTCGCTACATCCACTCGATTTCGATCAACCCAAAATAATCGAAGGCCAATTCTTCTAATTCCTAGGTTTCTTATAATTTTATATATAGGTTCCGGGATCCATCAAAAGAATCAATAGAGGAAGAATAGTATAGGAATATACTATAGCAAAAGAAAACAAAACCAAGGAATTTTTTTGATTTCCCATCCCAAGAAGTCATTGATTGAGCCATTAACAGATCATTTACGAAGTTCTATGGTAACTTCTTCAGATTTTGAAAGGAAGTAGATTAGTAAAGGGGACTCGGACCATTTTTCATGCTTAAACATGACATGAGATGAGTCAAAAAAGCATAAAAAAATCTCTAGGAGTCTAAAATGTTAAATGTATGATATGTGGTGGATCACTCAGCGGAAGAAAGATCAAATTTTATTATGTGTAGAACCTCTTTGGACAACCACTAGTCACTTCCAGTAGAAAGTAAGTATCGTCGTAATCTAATAGCAGAACGATTTGTTCTTAGAACAGTGAAAGTAAAGAAAGAGAGAAACAAATAAAGAAAAAACTAGGGATTGGTTTTTTCTCATTGTAATATCCATAATTCTGGTAAGAACAGGTTTATCCAAACAGAATATTTAGGAGGAATTCGGTTGGAAAAAATTTCCTATCATGCGTAGATTTGAGTTTTGAAATACAACTAAACTATAGTAATCATTCGTTGTTTGATCGAATGGTTATTATTCATTATTGTCTTTCCAGTATAATTTTGAAAGAAAGACAAGCTTTTTAAAAATAAAGCTTCGAAAAACGATCAATTAAACAATTGATACAATTCGATTACTCAATCGATTACTCAATCGATTACTCAATCGATTACTCAATCAATTATTAATATACCTAGAGTCCACTCCTTCCCCATACTACGAGTGAAAGGGAAAATGTAAAGACTACCATTAAAGCAGCCCAAGCGAGACTTACTATATCCATGTGAATTATATCTCCTATTTCTATGAAGGAATTATTCCATTATTGATCAATAATCATAGTGGAATCAATGGCGCAGAGTCAAAATAGGATTCTGACTTAAGGCTATTGATGAACCAATTCAATGAATCCACTCGTAACAGATTCTTTATAGGATTTCTGGTAGAATTGGGAAGTATTAAGTAAAAATACGATACACACACCTTTTCCTTGCAAATTGCAAAGGAATGCTCCTAATGGAACATGTGGGAATAGTAAGACCTATTGTTTGTTTTGTTACCTTTCTTTCATAAGCAAAAATATAAAAAAAAATATACCATCAAGATAGATAACTATCTATTGGATACCTACATTTCCTATTTGATCTAAGCCTTACTGTCTTTCTTTCTGTGAAAGAATGGGGAGACATCACTACCATTATTACATACATTTTTTTTGTAATCCCCTTACACAACCAAAGAAATCTTTTTTTTTACTTTGACTTTTACTCTGTTATTCTATAAGATAAGAGCCGACCAACCATCCTGATTGAATGTTTGAGTACTCGGAGTCTCTCGTAAGTATGGATACAAAGTATCTTCAGTCCTTTCCACAACTCCTAAATTGATTTCCCATCAGCCTATCCAATCTAATTCCAGACAGAGTCAGTAGACCCTACGTTAGTGTAGGTAGTGTAAGATAATTAGGAAGTCTTGATAGTCTTTCGTATAATCTTTTCTTCAATCCTAGGAGCAAAAATGGAATGTCCTTTAGGAACCTTTGGATACCAAGATTTCTGACCTCTTACTTTCGTAGTTCTGGAATTAATAAGTAAGCCTTACCTCATCCCTATTGGTATATCTGTTTGGGCCGCTACCCAGAACCCAAACAGAGCCAGATTTTGAGAAAACAACTTACAGTCTTTTATAGAACTATGTATTCTATAAATCAAGTATCGACAAGCCCCGTCCTTTGCCTTTGCTTATGCAGGGCAAGAATTTGTCGAGTTCTATTCTATCAGTAGAATAAGAAATTCTAAGTATTTTGTTGATCAGGCGACACCCAGATTTGAACTGGGGATAAAGGATTTGCAGTC